ATCGAGTATGCTACTAATCGATCTCTACCTGTCATTATTGTGTGTGCTTCTGGAGGTGCACGTATGCAAGAAGGAAGTTTGAGCTTAATGCAAATGGCTAAAATATCTTCTGCTTCATATAATTATCAATCAAATAAAAAGTTATTCTATGTATCAATCCTTACATCCCCTACAACTGGTGGAGTAACTGCCAGTTTTGGTATGTTGGGAGATGTCATTATTGCTGAACCCAACGCCTACATTGCTTTTGCGGGTAAAAGAGTAATTGAACAAACATTGAATAAAACAGTACCCGACGGTTCACAAGCGGCTGAGTATTCATTCCATAAGGGCTTATTCGACCTAATCGTACCACGTAATCTTTTAAAGGGTGTTCTGAATGAGTTATTTCAGCTCCACGGTTTCTTTCCTTTGAATAAAAATGAAAAAAAAATATCGAAAGAAAAGAAAAATAGAAAAGAAATATAAAATATAGATATAGAAGGGATTTATATGATATGTCTACCCTATTTTTTACTAGGAATCCCTGTTTGTTGGATTCAATTAGTTTAGTTAGAGTCGCGAACTTCTAATATCTAATACTAATAAACTCTTTCATTTTAATAAAAAACTCCTTATTTTATTCTCATTCCTTGCATTTATTAACTACTTATTAACTACTTAAATATGAAAATATTATTTATAATGGTTTATAATAGATATACTTATCATAAGATATCCTTATAATAGGTACAAATATGAAATTGAGGTACCCATTCTATGACAGATTTTAATTTACCCTCTATTTTTGTCCCTTTAGTGGGCCTAGTATTTCCGGCGATTGCAATGGCTTCTTTATTTCTTCATGTCCAAAAAAATAAGATTGTCTAGATTAAAGATTAGATTCGGTGGGACAAAATTTCATCAATTTATTTCAACGCTGGACCATAATACAGATTTTTTTTTAGTGTAATGTGGTACGATACGTGGCTTTTTCCGAACACAAATAAAAGAACTCTTATGCATGCGTATGTGTATACTTGATATCCGCATAAATGCATGTATATTCGGGTATTTCCGGTTAAAAATTATTAACGAATATTTTTATGATAGAAAGTTCCATGTATCTAACCAATTACTCCTAACGGTTCATATCAGAATAGTGCTAGTTGATGAAAGTTATTTCGGCATCAAAAAAAGTAAAGTCAAATTTCTTTTTGTTTTCTCTCAATTCCAATCGAATGCAACTGGATCTAGTATAGTATGAACTGGCGATCAGAACATATATGGATAGAACTTATAACAGGGTCTCGAAAAGCAAGTAATTTTTTCTGGGCCTGTATCCTTTTTTTAGGTTCACTAGGATTTTTAGTGGTTGGAACTTCCAGTTATCTTGGTAAGAATCTGATACCCGGATTTCCATCTCAGCAAATCCTTTTTTTTCCACAAGGAATCGTGATGTCTTTCTATGGGATCGCGGGTTTATTCATTAGTTCCTATTTGTGGTGCACAATTTCATGGAATGTAGGCAGTGGTTATGACCGATTCGATAGAAAAGAAGGAATAATGTGTATTTTTCGTTGGGGATTCCCCGGAAAAAATCGTCGCATCTTCCTTCGCTTCTTTATGAAAGATATCCAATCAATCAGGATGGAGGTTAAAGAGGGTCTTTTTCCTCGTCGTATTCTTTATATGGAAATAAGAGGCCAAGGAACCATTCCCTTGACTCGTACTGATGAAAATTTTACTCCACGAGAAATTGAACAAAAAGCTGCCGAATTGGCCTATTTCTTGCGCGTACCAATTGAAGTATTTTGAAATAAACTGAAGAATGAATATTTTCTACGCATAATGGAAGGAACTCGCTAATTTCCTTTTTAATACAAGTTTCTTCAGAATGTTCATTCGAGGAAAAAACATGTTAGATTCCATTTCCTCGTTCCGTTGGCGCAGCGGAACGCATAGAATAAAACAAAAGTAGGAGAACGTATATGGAACAACTATAATAAACTATAATAAGAAATAAGAAGAATTTTTTTCTATACCAAAACGTATTTTGTATGCGTATGGGGCCCAATTCCATTCTTTTATCCTTTTATTTATACTAATAAAAAGTCTAATAAGTCTAATATGAATTCATCAAATATCCGAATATTTATTTCGTAATACAGAATTCATCTTTTTAGGCCTGAGATTTGGAATTAATACCGTATTTCTGCATTGTGATTAGACGGTGATGGTGATTAAACAGTGCAACATTTCGAAATAATTAATGGAATTGATCCAGGAGGGGTTTCGTCTTGAAATCCGAATAATATTCTTCAAGTAGTTTTTCGAGTATTTATCGAAAGGAACAAATGAAGATGAAATTCGTTTCAATTTGCCCAATTGAGATATACTGAAATCTTAAATCTTATTTACTCATATATATTTTTATTTTATATTTATATAATTTACATTTTTTTTCATCCGAAAAGGGACCCTTATTCCATTTTTTCTATATTCCCTCTAGATCTAACTAGATCTAAATTATTACAAAAAATGGGAATAGATCGATAAGTTCGATACTTTGTTTTTGTTATGCTCGTGCTTTAAAGAAATATCAGATCAGTCAGATAGAGTTGACAAACGAAGCTGTTCATTAACAATTCACAGAAAAAAAAAAATGAAAAAAAAAAGAAAGCATTGACTTCCCTCCCATATCTTGCATCTATAGTATTTTTGCCTTGGTGGGTCTCTCTCTCATTTCAAAAAAGTCTGGAACCTTGGATTATGAATTGGTGGAATACTAGGAAATCCGAAACTTTTTTGAATGATATTCAAGAGAAAAATGTTCTAGAAAAATTCCTAGAATTAGAAGAACTACTCTTGTTGGACGAAATGATAAAAGAATACCCGGAGACACATATACAAAAGCTTCGTATAGGAATACACAAGGAAACGATACAATTGGTCAAAACACACAATGAATATCATCTCCATATCATTTTGCATTTGTCGACAAATATAATCTGTTTCACTATTCTAAGTAGTTATTTTATTCTAGGTAATGAAGAACTTGTCGTTCTTAATTCTTGGATTCAAGAATTCTTCTATAACTTAAGTGACACAATAAAAGCTTTTTCTATTCTTTTAGTTACTGATTTATGGATCGGATTTCACTCTACCCATGGTTGGGAACTAATGATTGGTTCGATCTACAATGATTTTGGATTGGCGCATAACGATCAAATTATATCTGGTCTTGTTTCCACTTTTCCCGTTATTCTAGATACAATTGTGAAATATTGGATCTTCCGTTTTTTAAATCGCGTATCTCCTTCACTTGTAGTTATTTATCATTCAATGAATGAATGAAGAGCTAAATTTGATCTCCTTATATCAATCAAATCAGAATTTGGATTCGCGTACAAAGAAAGCATTTTCATTTTACTTATTCTTTATACTTAGTACCTCTTCCTGGTATTCGTCCTAATTTCATCAGTAGAATTATTTCAGTACAATGGCAGATTCGTCGATAGGGAACTATACTAGCTACCTGTCTAATTTATTGTAGAAATTCAGGGATCAATGATTGGATCATGCAAAATAGAAATACTTTTTCTTGGGTAAAGGAACAGATGACTCGATCTATTTCTGTATCGATCATGATATATGTAATAACTCGAACGTCCATTTCAAATGCGTATCCTATTTTTGCGCAGCAAGGTTATGAAAATCCACGAGAAGCAACTGGCCGAATTGTATGTGCCAATTGCCATTTAGCTAATAAACCGGTGGATATTGAAGTTCCGCAAGCAGTACTTCCTGATACTGTATTTGAAGCAGTTGTTCGAATTCCTTATGATATGCAACTGAAACAAGTTCTTGCTAATGGTAAAAAGGGAGCTTTGAATGTGGGGGCTGTTCTAATTTTACCTGAGGGATTCGAATTAGCCCCCCCCGATCGTATTTCTCCCGAGGTGAAAGAAAAGATGGGAAATCTGTCTTTTCAGAGTTATCGTCCCAATAAAAGAAATATTCTTGTGATAGGACCTGTCCCGGGTCAGAAATATAGTGAAATCGTCTTTCCCATTCTTTCCCCCGACCCTGCTACGAAGAAAGACGTTCACTTCTTAAAATATCCCATATATGTAGGTGGGAACAGGGGAAGGGGTCAGATTTATCCTGATGGGAGCAAGAGTAACAATACAGTCTATAATGCTACATCCGCGGGTATAGTAAGCAGAATAGTACGGAAAGAAAAAGGAGGATATGAAATAACCATAGTTGATGCATCGGATGGACAACAAGTGGTTGATATTATACCTCCAGGACCAGAACTTCTTGTTTCAGAGGGTGAATCCATCAAGCTTGATCAACCATTAACAAGCAATCCTAATGTAGGGGGGTTTGGTCAGGGAGATGCAGAAATAGTGCTTCAAGATCCATTGCGCGTCCAAGGCCTCTTGTTCTTCTTGGCATCCGTTATTTTGGCACAAATCTTTTTGGTTCTTAAAAAGAAACAGTTTGAAAAGGTTCAATTATATGAAATGAATTTCTAGATCCGTGGATTCCTTAACATCAAGTTTGTAAAAAGCACTGAATTCTTGTCGATCAATACAATTAAATATGTGTATGATCAAAAAATTCTGTAAATCCCCCCGTTTGCTTTGTTTAGACTGTTTTTGCAGGAGATCCGTGGAATTCGTTACTTGTATCCCATTCCTAGCACTAGCCAATAGGCATACAAAAACAAAGGAAGAGGGTACAAGACAAAGCAAAGGTGGGATAAATGAAAAGAACGGATACTTACTTGTAGGAGGGATTATAAGTCTTCCTAGTTTTCTATTTGACACAAGAAAGGGTAGAAAATCCTTTCTTGTGTCGTCTTTTATCGAAACAATAATGATTTTTCTCTTATTTGTCAAAGATTGCTATTTCTTCTTTTCCGGGTTTATCGGAACTCCTTTGTTTAGATTCATAAGAAGTAGTAGACAAACAAAAAGGGTTAGTGAGGAGAAATCCATTGAGCAAATGGA